TCTTTATTCTCGTCCGATTAATCAGTTCTTTAAAAGATCTATCAGACTATGGAGTGGGTGATTTGATGAAGGAATATTCGATTCTTTTTTGAATGTGGAATCAATTCACACCAAGTCTTCTATTTTTCATCTAAAAAAATACAGATACAGACTCGGGCCATCATTAATTATTTGGTAGAGTATTCAATAGATACGTTTATCCTTCATCCTTTCTGAAGTTTCGATGAAAAGATTCATCTACCAGCGCAGTCAACTCCATTTGTTAGAACAGCTTCCATTGAGTCTCTGCACCTATCCCTTTTTTCGCTTTCTGAACCTTTGTTTTTAGAAGACGGGATTTGGCTCAGGATTGCCCATTTTTATTAATTCCGGGGTTTCTCTGAATTTGAAAGTTATCACTTAGTAGGTTTCCATACCAAGGCTCAATCCAATTAAGTCCGTAGCGTCTACCGATTTCGCCATATCCCCTTCTTTTTGTTTTGAGATTAGGATCTCATTATGATATCATTCCTTTTTTTCTTTGATTTATACAGGAACCCTTGCATTTTTTAGATACCGAGTACTATCTCGAAAAAGATTTTCTTTCTTAGCCATAGGAAACCCGTATTTGCTCCAATCAAATTGGATTTTATCATTTCTGTATCGGCAATTCAATATAGATTGATATATACCCCATATATATGTTTCTATTCCTGCCCTTTATCCCATGGAATTTGGTATACTTGAATGGTCGATTCTTTTTTTTTTCTTAACTGCCCCCTTTACGAACGAAAGCCGAGGAATGTCTGATTAGTTATAACTAATTGTAAAGAAATATAGAATTAGAAATATATAGGATAAAAAATATAAAATAGAATAGAACTTAGAATAGAATAATAAATATAGAAGTGTAACAAAAAGAATTTCCAATGTCGTGTAAATTCAAAAAAAAAAAAAGAAAATTTGACTATCTAGAAATATTTAATATTGGCTATCAAATAGAATAAAAATGGTATTCGAATTTAGAATTGTGATATTGTGATAAAGAACTAGAAAGTGTATATCGCTATATGAATTGTTATGTTCTATAATATTCACTATTTATTATTTATTAGAAATTCTAGATTCGACTCTTTTTCTATATTTCTATAGACACTATACTAATACTATAGTGTATTGAATTCCTATGCATAGAAAATTTTTATTATGTGGGCCCACTTAGCTCAGAGGTTAGAGCATCGCATTTGTAATGCGATGGTCGTCGGTTCGATTCCGACAGCGGGCTTTTCCCTATTTTTCATTTTTTTTATTCCATTTTTGTTTTAAAAAATGGATAATGCCCCTTTGAAATTAAAGACTATTGAAAAAGTTTCTTCCCCTTCATGAATTTATTAAGTTACAGGAACTCCAAACTATGTCAGGAAAAGGATTTGATATATATAATAATAGAAAGTCGGAATAGTTATCCAATTTCTCTCATTCTTCTTTATTCTTCTTTATAGGACAAGTACACTACTACTACTTCAGTAAACGTCGCTTCATTTCGTTCAGTTTTAGTTTAGGTTTCTTCTGTAAAATACAATAAAAAAAAAAAAGAATAAGGAGTCTTTATGTCGCGTTACCGAGGACCTCGTTTCAAAAAAATACGCCGCCTGGGGGCTTTACCAGGACTAACTAATAAAAGGCCTAAAGCTGTAAGTGATCTTAGAAATCAATCGCGTTCGGGGAAAAAATCTCAATATCGTATTCGCCTAGAAGAAAAACAAAAATTGCGTTTTCATTATGGTCTTACAGAACGACAATTACTTAAATACGTCCGTATCGCCGGAAAAGCCAAGGGGTCAACAGGTCAAGTTTTACTACAATTACTTGAAATGCGTTTGGATAATATACTTTTTCGATTGGGTATGGCTTCGACTATTCCCGCAGCCCGCCAATTAGTTAACCATAGACATATTTTAGTGAATGGGCGTATAGTAGATATACCAAGCTATCGCTGCAAACCCAGAGATATTATTACGGCGAAGGATGAACAAAAATCCCGAACTCTGATTCAAAATTTTCTCAACTCATCCCCGCATGAGGAAGTGCCAAACTATTTGACCCTTCAACCATTCCAATATAAAGGATTAGTTAATCAAATAATAGATAGTAAATGGGTCGGTTTGAAAATAAATGAATTGTTAGTCGTAGAATATTATTCTCGTCAGACTTAAAACTAAACTCAAAAAAAATAGCAATGGTTCAGGGGTTCCTTTCATCAAATTAACCTAAGGTTTAGTAAGAAAAATAGGGGTTTGATCCCGATTTTATCCCATTTATGTCTCATAGCCCTAGGGGCTATTTTGATATTCTTTCCAGTATTCTTCCTAGTTTACATGTCACGTCAACAAGGTCTAACTGTTGGAATAAAGGTCTCTGTTGCTATTTGATCCGGTGTTGTTAATCAAATGAGTCACTTAAATTACGGAAAGAGAGGGATTCGAACCCTCGGTAAACAAAAGCCTACATAGCAGTTCCA